TTAGAAAAGGATTCTATCAAAAAAGATTCTATCAAAAAGGATTCTATAAAAACAATTATAACTAGATACGAATAGAAGAAGAAAAAAAGGAAATAAAAAAACATAGTATAGAAAAGATATCCAAAATGATATAGAAATCATTATCCTACCCTTATTTTTTATTTCCTTAATTTAATTGAATTTCATTTGATTAGGGCAAAACCTCTGCCTTTTTTAAAATATCCTGAACAGTTCCTGTAGGTTGAGCACCTTTTTCAAGGAAATAGAGAATAGCGGGAACGTTTAAATAAGTTTGATTCTTGATCGGATCATAAAAACCCACTTTCTGAAGATCTCTTCCTTCTCTTCGGGATCGAACATCAATTGCAACGATTCGATAGACGGCTCATCGGGATAGATGTAGATGAAAAAGAACCCCCCCCCCCCTAGAACCGTATAGGAAGTTTTCTCCTCGTACGGCTCGAGAAAAAATGATGTTTTGTCTATGGATAAAATTAGAATTAGAATAAATAGAAAATCCGTAAAATGAATTAGTCTATAATATAATTTCAAATTTCAATTTAACTCATAGTCATTTTTATTTAGCTGCGTTGCTGAAAAAAAATCATTTGTACTCATAACTCAAGTTCAATAATATAATAATTCTCAAATATATTAAAGATTTTTCTTTAAGATATTTTTTTATTGAGTGGTCTTTAACCCACCGTTTTTGTCTCGTTTAAAATTTATTTGGATTCTTTATTTGGATCCGTGAGACAATTGAAGTGGTGTTTCCTTGTTCTGGGATCCTTTATTTTTGTTTTAAATCATTGGGTTTAGACATTACTTCGGTGCTTCTTAATCCTTTCAAAATGGTAGCAACATACCCCTTTTGGGATTTCTTTCTATCAAAGAATCATACCGAGGTTGATTCATGCGCGATACACTGTCGATCGAAAAAGTTTTAGCCGTTCCAACAATTTTGAAAATTTGTTGGAATGGAATCCTTTCGATTTCTATATCGAAGATATACTTACGAAGTTGTTCCAATTTATTAATTGGCATTAACCCTAGATCGTTGCCCCTGAGAAATTAATAAATACTTTCTACTCGAGCTCCATCATGAACTATTTACATTAGAACCCAATAAAAAAAGAAGGGTTCTAGTAGAATAGAACAAACGACGTCGAGCCAAGAGCACCTTCATTCCTATATAAAATGGTGGATGTAACAATAAGAATCCACACCGGATCATGTCCTTCAAGTCGCACGTTGCTTTCTACCACATCGTTTTAAACGAAGTTTTACCATAACATTCCTCTAATTTGGAACCAGTATGGAATTGATTCAATTATGGAATCATGAATAGTCATTGGTTCAGTCGGTACAGAGACATAGTTATTTATATTTAATTTAAAATAGAGAATATCTACACAGATAATAAAGATTTTTCTGAAGAAATTTTAGCAAAATGCCGTCTTTTTTTGTCTGAATAGAACATTTTTCTATAAATCTCTATCTCAAAAAAATATCTAACAGAAATATTAAGAAATCCAAATATAGAAATAACATAACTAACAGAAATCGCACAAATAAAATAAATAAATTCTATTTGACTCTGCCTCTTCAAGTGACTCAATAAGATAGACTGACCATTTTCAACTTCCCAACCTAGAAGGAATCATTACAAATCTTGATAGTTGAAAAAGTTTTATACTTCTACATCATTCTTTGAGTCAAGTTTTACTCCTTTTTATTATCATAAAAAAGCAAGATCTCTGTTTCTTTTCAAATGGAATTGTCAATGATGCAAAGCAAATAAGCTAAATAGATCGAACAATAAAAAGAAATATCATTGTTAAATATTTAAATTTTCATATTTTAGGGATGCAATTTAGTTTTCACAAAAATGGAAACACTATTGTCACTGAAATAGGATAACCATACATACCTATAGGCTAAGCACTTCCTCGTTTTATATGTATTTTCATATTTTTTTAACCTGAGGTTCAGTAATCTTTCTCCAACTATGATCTATGCCCCATTTTCTATGGGTCACAAAAGGGTTCAGTTACTTTTGCATGTCATTTGAACTCGATTTAGTTTGGTTTGTGAAAAAGTCAGATATGATTCCGCAAAGAATAAAAAAAGTCTATCCAAACCTTGAAACAGAACCTTGTTGAACAAAAAAGAAGTATTAGAATACAATGGATATGCTCTGGGACGGAAGGATTCGAACCTCCGAATAGCGGGACCAAAACCCGTTGCCTTACCGCTTGGCTACGCCCCATTTCTATTTTTATTGGATACTTATACTATTAAAGAATAATATTGGTATTAAGTGTTCGTCAATTCCAGTCCAACTATAGAAAATCTTTATTCTTTATAGAATCTATTATAGATTCGTGCTAGGATTTTGGCATGTGTATCTCTAGAATTAATTCAATGGAATTTATTGATCATTACATATAATTCAATTAAGATATTGTATGAAAGTATGATTTCTTCTATTCTCCTTTGAGAATCGGAGGATTTTTGATTGAGCGGAAAAAGAAGGATTTTTTGTCTACCTTACTTTACTTCATTTTTCCTTATATCAATAACTCAATCAAAATGCAATTATCTCGACGAAAAAAATGTCTGTTATGCTTAATATCTTTAGTTTGATCTGTCTTAATTCTGCCCTTTATCCGAGTAGTCTTTTCTTGGCCAAATTGCCCGAAGCCTATGCTTTTTTGAATCCAATCGTAGATTTTATGCCAGTCATACCCCTGTTCTTTTTTCTTTTAGCCTTTGTTTGGCAAGCTGCTGTAAGTTTTCGATAAGATCTTTAATACTATCCTAGAAAATTCATATTTATTCGAGAAAAATTATAACAATTGATAAGATCAAATAAGTCTGACAGTATGAACCTTCGATTCAAACATTGAAATTCTCGGATAGCCACGAGACGCCCTATTTCCTGATTTTAATCCTTTTTACGGCGAAATACCTTATTAGCTTGGGGTACCTTACAATATCTAATTTGGGTATGAAAGTGATTTGTGGTAATCAAAGACTCTTATTACAAATTTCAACTTCATTTGAATTTCTGAACATTCTTTTCTATTTCTAGAATTCTTTTCTTGGTGTCAAAATAGGATATGTGATATAAAAATGGAGGATCTATTGTCTTTTCTCGTTTTTCTTTTTCAAAAAATGATCTTGGAGGTTGTGTAATGCTTACTCTCAAACTTTTCGTTTATACAGTAGTAATATTCTTTGTTTCTCTCTTCATCTTTGGATTCCTATCCAATGATCCAGGACGTAATCCTGGACGTGAAGAATAATTTTTTTGTTTTTTATTGCTTGATTTTATAATTTTCTTAAGATTTTTTTTTAGCTATTCCACACATTTAACAAGGAAAAAATAAAAAGGGGTTTGCAAAATTTGAAAGAAAAAATGGAAACTCATCAACGGAAACGGAAAGAGAGGGATTCGAACCCTCGGTACGAATAACTCGTACAACGGATTAGCAATCCGCCGCTTTCGTCCACTCAGCCATCTCTCCCAATTGAAAAAGATAATTACTATGTTACATTACACATCAAGTAAGGATTAAAGAAAGTATTTCTTTCACATTCTTTATCGTTATTATATAATTAGCAATTCAATTTAGATGCTCGAAAGATCCAAATAGAAAGATAAATAAAGAACACCTTCTTTCTTTTATTTTGTTCGAAGTGCCTTTTGGGCCTGGCCCGGTCAATACCCAGCCAGGCCTTTTTTTGTTCCAACGAATTCCCTTTATTTATAGGCAACATAATAGCCAATTTGGTATCTGTATAAGAATATCCGTTCTGGGGTTTACATATACCTATAATTTTTGTTATAATGGAAATTGAGAAGTATTTTTGATTAAAAAAATAAATTAAGTATGTATCAAAAAATTTTTGCTTATTCTTATGTCATTAGGCAAACCAAAATTTATATTCAAATCCAAGAATAATTCACGAATTGTCAGTCAATAAATAGTTAATGGTTCCCATAAATTTAGGCTTTTTGAGTGAAAATATACATTTGATTTTTCAATATAAAAGTGAGTGGAAGTTTTTGTGTTTTGAGATACTATACAATCAATCTAAGGGGCAGATCAAATACAATCAAAAGGGGAAAAACGGTTTATTTTCTAATTTTTCTAAATTTAGAAAAAAGGATTAAAAAGGGATGCAAGTACAATAAACTCAAGTTTACTAATCCAACTCAAAAAGGGAAATTTTTATCCTATTGTGTATCGTTTTGGCGGCATGGCCGAGTGGTAAGGCGGGGGACTGCAAATCCTTTTTCCCCAGTTCAAATCCGGGTGCCGCCTCATCAACAAACGAATCGAAATCTCTTATTCTGTTCCGCTATTTTTTTATGTTCTGGGGATTTTGTAAAAGATTGGAAATCTTTGAATCTAAAATTCAAAGAAAGATTATAATGGTCGAAGCAAGACTTCCAGATTCTCTTCTACTGCTAATGTAATGTCTATTGATTGGGTCTTGAATTACATTGGATAACCGGCCGAGAATTCCACTACTAGTTAGGAAAGTACTTTCTATACTGTAATCTACATATATAGACTCGCGAGAATCTCTGAGTGTTCAGGCATTCAATCACTATTAGATTGAGATTGGATAGATAATTTACCTTTTATAGAAAAAAAAAAGCCCAAAACAATTTTTACCCCTCGTCAAGAGTATAATATACTAATACCAACTCCTTCAGAGAGACAATCGGGAAAGGGTACGGATTATAAATCATATAGGAATTTTTAAAATCCATTTATTTGATTGATTCATCAATAGTGTTCGCCCAGAATCCCTTTTTGACTCTGGACCATTCATTCTACTATTATTAGTGAGCAATAATGGAATAATTCTATCATAGAGATAAGGGACATAATTCACATGGATATAGTAAGTCTCGCTTGGGCTGCTTTAATGGTAGTCTTTACTTTTTCCCTTTCACTCGTAGTATGGGGAAGAAGTGGACTTTAGAAGCACTCCTAATTTAGTTGAGAAATGAAAAGGTATCAATTGTTTTATAGATCGTTCTGCAACGCATTCTTTATTTAAATTGAAATAATTTTCAAATAAAAATATCTTCATTTCGAAATTCCATTAGATTCTAGTGGAGAAATGTATTCTATAACAGTAAAACAATTATTTCCGATTCATTGGAAGTTTTCAGATTCATTGGAATTGGAATATAAATATATATATATATAAATGTATGAAAGAAAAGATTGGGTCCTACGTCAATTCCAAATATGGATTAATAACTACATATATTGAATTGAAGATAGAAGCATACCCTTTTTATTAGAAAGTCAAGTACAACTTTATACACTACTATAACACTAATAGAGAGTATGGTAAGTAAGAAAGAAATTTCTTACTTACTATACTCTCGGATCTCATAGAATATCGCCGATTATAGCCCCTTGATTTCAGCAAAAATAGAATACTTTTCTTTTGATTTCTTCAAAGAATTCAGAAGTCGAGTTTCATTTAAAGTAATTAATTAATTATTTTGACTTACTGTTTTTACGTAAATTATAAGTAGAAAAGCAGTAGGAACTAAAATGAACAGTGCAGTAGCAATAAATGCAAGAATATTTACTTCCATAATCTCATCGTTTTTTTTTATTTCACAATACAATAACTCGGGATTTAATCCCATAGAGATGATAAATCTTTCACCTGTCAATTCAATGAATGCATTACCTATCGATGATATTGAATCGGATCAATATCATGAATAACAATATCTGAGCTATTAAATTAATTAGTCGTGGAGAATTAATAGTATATAACATATGAAGATCTTTTATCCATACCGAATCCAAGAGAGGATTCCCGGACCAATCAAAAATTCCTTTATTTATCCTTCTTTTCTGTTCTTTCTTTTCTATAACCTACCTTAGGTCTTCCTTGTAGAACCATCAAATGAAGTATAATCTAACCCGTCCATTTCCATTAACTACAAAACCCCACCAACAAACAATACAAGCGAAGTGGAAAAAGACAGGAATTAGGTTTTAAATTTTAGTGATCCTCTTTTCTTTGGAAGACAAAACAAAGAAGTATGAGAAAGACGAGTCGCGGCAGAAAAGATGAAATATTCTGTCAACTTCACTATTTTAGTTATTTTCATTTTATTTTAGGGTGTGTTCTTTCTTCGAGAGAATCCTGAAAAAAAAAAAGAGGGAAACGCCTTCGGAATTCAATTATTCTCTCTGCCCCTTCATTTCACAGAAAATGGAGAGGCGAATTGATGTACTTATTGGATCCGTCGGGACTGACGGGGCTCGAACCCGTAACATCCGCCTTGACAGGGCGGTGCTCTAGCCTATTGAACTACAATCCCAGGGAAATAAGAAGAGACCTAGCAGAAAATTTAGATTCTTTTTTTTATTCTCTTGTCTTGTATCAGGTATTTCTTAAGAACAAGAGGGTTATACCATCTGATAGTAGATTGGCGAATTGTTGGGCCGAGCTGGATTTGAACCAGCGTAGACATATTGCCAACGAATTTACAGTCCGTCCCCATTAACCACTCGGGCATCGACCCAACGCCTAATTCATTTTAGACGTTCCATAATCAACTTCCTTTCGTCTCCCAAGTAGACTTGACAAATACATATCACTTGAAATCAAATATAACATTTGATCTAAAATAGAAAGTCTCTTCTGAGTAGACTAATAGAAGGACTTGACAAATACGGATCACTTGATAGAAAATCCCACTCCTATAGTCTTTAGTCTTGGTATACCCCCAGAGGGACTTGAACCCTCGTTTTCTCCGTGAAAGAGAGAGGTCGTAACCACTGGACCATAGGGGCCTATGCCACCTTCATTCATAAATCAACTAGAAATGGGTAATAAGACAAATACCATAGATAACTAAGGCCACCTTAACTTAATATAACTCAGGCCTAGAGCCGCCTTTAGGATTTAGGTTATGCATAGGATATAAATAAAAGGGAAAAACTCGTTAACTATTCTGAGGATTAATGGTAATCAAACTTTACCATTAAACTATACAATCTTGAAACTTGATTTCATTGGTCTTTCTCGTCTTTATCTTTCAAAGGGTTATGCGTTGGATCCAAGATCCTTCACTCCGCAGTAGATTCAAGGTGGTTTACCAAACTATGATTTGTTCGGTCAAATTATATTGAGCCCTAAGTCATACTGTCAATTAACGACACGACAGGACAAGAGGGCAATAAAAGAAGAGAGAAGACGGAGATCTAGATTAGCTATACCCGCGTTAATAATAATATAAGTTAATAAATACAACATTCATACAGTTTTCTGGTATTCAATATTGAAGTAGATTAGAATATCTATGCCGTTATTATACATTATAATATAAGAAACTTAATAAGTTTTGATATTATAAATCCCAAAGCATTGTAAGCCTAAGTGGGAGAATTGGGTTTCTAGGACTGTTTTATCAATTCTGTTTCGGTTGCATCTCTTAAAAATGAC